TTTCCTTTGAACAAAACTGAAATCAAATAGAACAGTTAGTTTATCAGAATTAAACGAAAGCCCTGAAAAATTCATTTTCTGCTCTTGCGTACATATGTATAGATAATTCAAATACAAATTCAAATTTCAAATAGAGATATATACAGATCTATAGAGAGCCTTCCATAGAGAGCCTTCCATCTTTTTGTATTTCCCGAAAATTCCCTGTTGTTGGATCAGATTCCAATCAATTTTGTAGAAATTTGTAATGGAATAAAATTTTTTAATGACTATTAGAATAGCAGTAGAATAGATAGAATAGCAGTAGAATAGAAGCCAAAAAGAACAAAAAGAATAAGAAATCTAACAAGGGGATTATGATACATCTATTTTTTTTTTGAAAGATTAATAAGTCCATTGATTTAGTTTGGCGTTTCTTGTACCTATTTTATATTCTATTTCTATTAGATTCTATATTATCTATTTCGATTAGGTTCTATATTAGTATTCGATATATATTTACTTAAAGATACTTAGTATAATTATATATTATATATAATAGAAATAATAAAAATACCAGATATTCTAAGATATCTTTAGAATTCAGAATATAACAATAACAGGTCCAAATATTAAATTGAGGTACCCTTTTTATGACAACTTTCAATAACTTACCCTCTATTTTTGTGCCTTTAGTAGGCCTAGTCTTTCCGGCACTTGCAATGGCTTCTTTATTTCTTCATATTCAAAAAAATAAGATTTTTTAGATCGGATGAGACCTAATCGTATCACTCCTTTTTTTTATTTTAAAAACTTCGATTCGATAAGACGCTTTGGTAGAATATTGTATAACACGTAGATTCCTACAAACATAACTAAAAAAACCTCTTATGCATGTGTAAACCTATTATATGGGTAAATAACTTTGTGCTCTTTGGAAAAATGTATCATCATCGGGTCGATGTACGAAATTAAATTAAAGTCTATTTATTTGTATCATAGTTATAGGGGATCATATAAAAGAAGGAGATGTGATTATTTTAGATAGAAACAATTCTATTAATTACTCCTAAGGTAAGGTAAAGGTTCACAACAAAATAGTTGATGAGAGTTACTTTGAAAACAAAAAAAGGAAAGTCATATTTTCTCAATTCCAAAAAATTGTATAACTGGATCTAATATATATGAGTTGGCGATCAGAATCTATATGGATAGAATTTATAACGGGGTCTCGAAAAACAAGTAATTTCTGCTGGGCCTTTATCCTATTTTTAGGTTCATTAGGATTCTTATTGGTTGGAACTTCCAGTTATCTTGGTAGAAATTTTATATCGTTATTTGCGTCTCAGCAAATCATTTTTTTCCCCCAAGGGATTGTGATGTCTTTCTATGGAATCGCGGGTCTCTTTATTAGTTGCTATTTATGGTGCACTATTTTGTGGAATGTGGGTAGTGGTTATGATCTTTTCGACCGAAAAGAAGGAATAGTGCGTATTTTTCGTTGGGGATTTCCTGGAAAAAGTCGTCGCATCTTTTTACGATTCCTTATGAAAGATATTCAGTCCATCAGAATAGAAGTTAAAGAGGGTGTTTCTGCTCGACGTGTCCTTTATATGGAAATTCGAGGTCAAGGGGCTATTCCTTTAATTCGTACTGATGAGAATTTTACTACACGAGAAATTGAGCAAAAAGCTGCTGAATTGGCTTACTTCTTGCGTGTACCAATTGAAGTATTTTGAAATGGATTCATTTTAACATACTAAATGCTTTGGCAGTAAGAAGAAAAAACGAAAGAATTTCTTTCTTTTTTTTTTTCAATTGAACATTAATCCATTCTTTTTGGCTCATTTTTTTTATATATTTGATAGAAAAGAAAGGGAGTTTCTTCGTCTCAAAATTCGAATAATATTTTTTATTAAAAAAATGGGAAAAAGTTCTTTTATCTTTTAGTATTGATTGAAAAAAGGGGGAATAACATCCCGGAAATCCAATTTTTTTCTAGATTCAAAGCAAAGACTAAGTATTGAATCAAAAGAAAAAGAGAAAATGGATTCAATGGATTCATCGGCTCAATACATTCTATTCGAATTCGAATAGAAACTCATGCTCGATTGAAATATTCGATCTAATAGAATCAACAAATGCAGTGGGTTCATTAACAATTCACAGATTCAAAATGGCAAAAAAGAAAGCATTCATTCCTTTTTTTTATTTTACATCTATAGTCTTTTTGCCCTGGGTGATCTCTCTCTGCTGTAATAAAAGTTTGAAAATTTGGATTACTAATTGGTGGAATACTAGACAATGCGAAACTTTTTTGAATGATATTAAAGAAAAAAGTGTTTTAGAAAAATTCATACAATTAGAAAACCTATTCCAGCTGGATGAAATGATAAAGGAATACCCAGAAACCGATTTACAACAATTTCGTCTAGGAATCCACAAAGAAACGATCCAATTCATCAAGATACACAATGAGTATCATATCCATACAATCTTGCACTTCTCGACAAATCTAATATCTTTCGTTATTCTAAGTGGTTATTCCTTTTGGGGTAAGGAGAAGCTTTTTATTCTGAATTCTTGGGTTCAAGAATTCCTATATAATTTAAGTGATACAATTAAAGCTTTTTCGATTCTTTTATTAACTGATTTATGTATCGGATTCCATTCCCCTCACGGTTGGGAACTAATGATTGGTTATATTTACAAAGATTTTGGGTTTGCTCATTATGAACAAATTTTATCTGGTCTAGTTTCTACCTTTCCAGTCATTCTTGATACCATTTTTAAATATTGGATCTTTCGTTATTTAAATCGTGTATCTCCGTCACTTGTAGTAATTTATCATGCAATAAATGACTAAAAAATGATTAACTGATCCAATTAGAATTTTTCTTACCTTATATTATACATCATAACCAAATCAAAGTCGTATTTACTTTACTCTTTTTACCCATGAGGGATTCCTTGTATATTTCAACAAAAATTTTTTATTTTTTCAGTAAATGTAAATAGCAGAATTGTGGCTAGGGACGTATATTATCGACCTACCTAACTTTATTGTAGAAATTTTCGTGATAAATGATTGGACCATGCAAACTAGAAATACCTTTTCTTGGATAAGGGAAGAGATTACTCGCTCCATATCTGTCTCACTCATCATATATATAATAACTCGGGCATCCATTTCAAGTGCATATCCGATTTTTGCCCAGCAGAATTATGAAAATCCACGAGAGGCAACTGGGCGTATTGTATGTGCCAATTGCCATTTAGCTAGTAAGCCCGTGGATATTGAGGTTCCCCAAGCTGTACTTCCTGATACTGTATTTGAAGCAGTTGTTAAAATTCCTTATGATATGCAACTAAAACAAGTTCTAGCTAATGGTAAAAAAGGAGCTTTGAATGTGGGAGCTGTTCTTATTTTACCAGAGGGGTTTGAATTAGCCCCCCCCGATCGTATTTCACCCGAGATGAAAGAAAAGATAGGAAATCTATCTTTTCAGAATTATCGCCCCAATAAAAAAAATATTCTTGTAATAGGTCCTGTTCCTGGTCAAAAATATAGTGAAATAACCTTTCCTATTCTTGCCCCAGACCCTGCTACTAATAAAGATGTTCACTTCTTAAAATATCCTATATACGTAGGTGGGAACAGGGGAAGGGGTCAGATTTATCCTGATGGTAGCAAAAGTAACAATACAGTTTATAACGCTACGGCAGGAGGAATAATAAGCAAAATTGTCCGAAAAGAAAAGGGGGGATACGAAATAACCATAGTGGATCCATCGAATGAACGCCAAGTGATTGATATTATCCCTCGAGGCCTAGAACTTCTTGTTTCAGAGGGCGAATCCATTAAACTCGATCAACCATTAACAAGTAATCCTAATGTGGGTGGGTTTGGTCAGGGGGATGCGGAAATAGTACTTCAAGATCCATTACGTGTCCAAGGCCTTTTGTTCTTCTTAGCATCGGTTGTTTTGGCACAAATTTTTTTGGTTCTTAAAAAGAAACAGTTTGAGAAGGTTCAATTATCCGAAATGAATTTTTAGATCTGTCTATTTAGCTTTATCAAATTCATAAAAAAGAACCAAAAAAATTATGAAAAACCTTTTGTCTCTCTTTCGATTTTCTATTCCTTTTTGACCAGGTGTCAGGAATTACTTGTATCATAGTCCTAATTCTAGTATGTATATTGAAAAGAATTCACTTTACCCCCTCCCTTCTTTATTTTTAAATACAAATTTGAAAGGTGGGAAAGGGGTGTGATGGAACTCTGTCGTTATTGACCAATTGAAATTGATAGAATGTATCAATAATCAAGAGTTTTTGTATTAGAATGGCAAAATTTAGATATTAAAATAAGAAAAGCAAGCGCATAAAAAGGGGGAACCATAAATCGGCGAAACACCAAATTTTAGGGACTATTTTTTGTCTTACTAGTCTTCGACACAAGAAAAGGATGTCTAAAATTCCTTTTCTTGTGTCAATCTTGTCCTTCTTGATTCCATTCGTTAAAAATTCCTATTCTTAGTTTACATATATATTACTGTTTATATATATATATATTAATTAATAATAGAATAATATTATATATAATAGTAGTTACTTTTTGTAGTTTTATTTATTTTTATTTTAATTTTTTTGAAATACTAAATAAAAAAACCAATAAGAAAAAATTTCAATTTAGTATAGAAAAATTTTTAATCAAAGGAAATTAAGTGATTCCCCTTTTTTATTCTATCTTTGAAAGGTTTTTAAATACTATATGTTCGAAAAATACTAATTTAATTAAGTTCATTTTTCAAAAACACGATAAAAAAAGTTCGGATTATTAGCAGTTCAACGGGACCCCCTCGAATCAGATAAAGAAGGAAGAGTTGGGCCCCGTTGAGTTCTTATGTTTTCACGTCTCTAAATCAGTTCATCCAATTTCTACAGGGATGAACCTAATCCTGAATATGAACCATAAAAGAAAATACCTATTAACCCAATCACAAGAATACCAGCTACAG